GGTTAATAATGGATGCTCAATGGCAGGAACTTAACAGTAGATACTCAATGTCAGGAACCAGATTTGAACTGGTGACACGAGGATTTTCAGTCCTCTGCTCTACCAACTGAGCTATCCCAACCCTTCTTGAGGCACCATCCCCATCCTACTAGAGGGCTTGGGTATATGTCAATTCAAGAGAATAAAAAAGCATTACAAAATCTTACCCAGGCCCTGGAATTTTCGGAATCTTCAAAAAAGAAAACTTTTAGAGTTGAAAATAATGATGTGAACTGTGAATGATTCAAACAGGGATTCCTTGATAATAGAGTTTCCTTTGTACATATATACCACAAGACTTGTGATACGAGAGAGGCTTTTATGCTCCGATCCTTTTGTGAAATAATATAGTGAATGAGAAATATAGCTAATTTTCGGGCGTTGCCGAAAAGAAAAAAGAGTAGAAGTATAAATAAACAGTTAGGGAGTAAAACGGGCCTTTTTGTGGGGATAGAGGGACTTGAACCCTCACGATTTATAAAGTCGACGGATTTTCCTCTTACTATAAATTTCATTGTTGTCTGTATTGATATTGACATGTAGAACGGGACTCTATCTTTATTCTCGTCCGATTAATCAGTTCGTCAAAAGATATATCAGACTATGGAGTGAATGGTTTGATTACTGAATATTCGATTCTTCCTTCAACTTGGAATAGATTCACAAAAATTATTCCTTTTTTTATGTAAAAAAAATTTTAGGGCGACATTAATATTAATAGAATCTTTGATATTTCAGTACGTATACGTACGTATCGTAGGTTTATCCCTCATTCTTTATGGAGTTTAAATTCAAATTGAATAGAAGGAGTCCTCTACTCTACCAACGCAGTCAACTCCATTCATTAGAACAGCTTCCATTGAGTCTCTGCACCTATCCTTTTTTTATTCTCGCTTTCAGAAATCCCTTAATTTTTTTCTGAAAACAGGATTTGGCTCAGGATTGCCCATTTTTAATTCCAGGGTTTCTCTGAATTTGAAAGTTATCACTTAGTAGGTTTCCATACCAAGGCTCAATTCAATCAAGTCCGTAGCGTCTACCGATTTCGCCATATCCCCTTTTTAGTTTGAGCCGAAAATCTCGCTGGGATGCCATCCCCTTACTTTCTTTCGTTTATGCTGGAACCGTTAACCGTTGAATTCATTAGATACAGCTTATCTATCTAAAAAGTTTCTCTCTTTACTCCTCTTTGATTTCTTTTATTTCTTTCTTATTTACCCCTTTTTCTATATTGAAGGACCTACATTTGGTTTAATCAGAAATGATTCTATCATTGATGTATCCGCAATTCAATATGGATGGATATATACCACATATATATTCCTCTCTTCCTCGCACTTTTCCCACCCGATTTGAAATACTTGAACGTTCGATTCTTTTTTTAGAATGCCTTATTTTTTCTTAATTTCTAATAATTTAGAATTAAGATATTGATAATCATATTCATATAAATTATAAATATAAAAGAGAATCATGGAAAAGAAAAAATGTAGAATTTCTTCCCGTTGAAAATTTTGATATCATATATCACTCTATTTATCGTTATATTAATTCGTATGTTATATTATATTGTTATAGAATACCATTCTATTCAGTATTCATTTTTTCTCTATTCATATTCATTATCTATTTTGAATAGCTAAGAGCTAAGTAGTTGACTGAATTCCTATGCACAACACAATTTCTGTTATGTGAGCCCGCTTAGCTCAGAGGTTAGAGCATCGCATTTGTAATGCGATGGTCATCGGTTCGATTCCGATAGCCGGCTTTTCTCTCTTTGTTCTATTTTATACTTTATTACATGATTAATAATGTCTCCTTGAACTCAAGGAATATTGAAAAGACTTCTTTCCTTTTCTCAAAAATAGCGGATCTATTATGTCGTAAGAACTTCCAACTATGAATAAAAAACAGATTCGAGCGGTTGGTTAGATCTCTACAGAACAAATTAAAACAAAGTCTCCTTACCTTGCTATATATACAAAAGAGTCTGAATATTGATACAATTCATCTCATTCTTCTTTGTAGTACAGTACTTAACTTCAGTATATTTTTTTCGTTTATCGTTTAGTTCAGTCTTAATTTAGGTTTATTCTGTAAATAAAAAAAGGAGTTTTTATGTCTCGTTACCGAGGGCCTCGTTTCAAAAAAATACGCCGTCTGGGGGCTTTACCGGGACTAACTAGTAAAAGGCCTAAAGCCGGAAATGATCTTAGAAATCAATCGCGTTCTGGGAAAAAGTCTCAATATCGTATTCGTCTAGAAGAAAAACAAAAATTGCGGTTTCATTATGGTCTGACAGAGCGACAATTACTTAAATATGTTCGTATCGCCGGAAAAGCCAAAGGGTCAACTGGTCAAGTTTTACTACAATTACTTGAAATGCGTTTGGATAACATACTTTTTCGATTGGGTATGGCTTCAACCATTCCTGGAGCTCGGCAATTAGTTAACCATAGGCATATTTTAGTTAATGGCCATATAGTAGATATACCAAGTTATCGCTGCAAACCCCGAGATATTATTACGACGAGGGATGAACAAAAATCCAAAGCTCTGATTCAAAATTATCTTGATTCATCCTCCCATGAAGAATTGCCAAAACATTTGACTCTTCATTCATCCCAATATAAAGGGTTAGTCAATCAAATAATAGATAGTAAGTGGGTCGGCTTGAAAATAAACGAATTGCTAGTCGTAGAATATTATTCCCGTCAGACTTGAACCTAACTCAAATAGCAAGGCAAGGATTCGGAGAATTTTGCCCCCTTTTCGCCGAAGTAAATTGACCGAAGCTAAGGGGTGTGATCCGGATATTTTTCCCATTTCATGTATCATAAATGGATCCGCGGGGATATTTTTATGTCTTGGCTACCCTTTATCAGTATTTTTCGTACCACCCCAATTAGGAATAGAGAATTCATTTCAAAGAAAGGTCTACCTTTTGGAATAATCCTATTCCTTGTTTGTTTGTTATTTGATCCATTGTGGTCAATAACGCTCTTGAATTAGGCAAAGGTAAGGAAAGAGAGGGATTCGAACCCTCGGTAAACAAAAGCCTACATAGCAGTTCCAATGCTACGCCTTCAACCACTCGGCCATCTCTCCTACAAAATTTTATGATTATGACCTAGAAATCGGGTGAATAGCGAGCCATTCATATTTCTTTTTGCAGTATAGGTACGACCAACCGATTATAACAATTCGAAATATGAAAACGGATGGGGTGGTATTTTGATCATAGAACGATTATTTTATTCTTTTTCCTTCTTTGAATCATAATCTGTAGGAAAGATTAATTTCATGTTTAGAACGAGTTTTTTTATGTTATTTCGTCCTGTACAATTCCTTTGTTTGTGGGATTATTTTCCCATGCGAGGTAATGAAAAGAATTATAGAATGGATTGCGAACTATGCCTAGATCACGGATAAATGGAAATTTTATTGATAAGACCTCTTCAATTGTGGCCAATATCTTATTACGCATAATTCCGACAACTTCCGGAGAAAAAGAGGCATTTACCTATTATAGAGATGGTGTGATTTGATTCTATTTAGTGTTCTCCGTCTTACGAGTAAAGGCACGCAGGGTTGGATTCGGTATAAAACGAAACGCGTTTATTGAAATAAACCTTAAAAAAATCTACGCTTCTTGAAGGTGAAGTTTGGAAATAGAACAATTCCTTCTATTGTGTATCCCCGATTGATGCAGCCTCAGATGCTTCAATTTTCTAATCTAGTATTGAACGAAAGGTTACACCTATGGGTTCTTTCTGTATTAGAGGTCAATCCTACTCCATCAGTATCAACCAATAGGCGGCATAGGGGAAGAAGCACTACACCTAGGAATCAACAAAAAAACTTTGTTATAAATTATCCCTTTCCTTATCGGGATCGGAACTAACAAGAATGGTTGGGACAACAAACATCCATCTCGTTTGTACTTTGGATACCTATATAACCATCAAAGACTGTTGAAGTGACTAATTCCTGGAAATAGGGGGCGTTGAGGACAAAGAAATTGTTGGAGTTACCTTTTCTATCTAGCAACAACACGATTAGTGTTAAGAAAAGACCTCTTGCAGGAAGGCTGACTAGAGATTTCTTGTAAAAACACTAGTCCCTGTCAGTTCATAATGAGAATATTTTGATATTCTTTTGGTTCCATGGATTATTATCATTCATTATGCACAGAAGGGAGGAGCCGTATGAGATGAAAATCTCACGTACGGTTCTGAAACGGGGATTCTTTGAATAGAATGAACGACCGCAACGGATGTCAGCTCAATCCGAAGGAAATTATGCGGAAGCTTTACAGAATTATTATGAAGCTATGAGACTAGAAATTGATCCCTATGATCGAAGTTATATACTGTATAACATAGGCCTTATCCACACAAGTAACGGAGAACATACAAAAGCTTTGGAATATTATTTTCGGGCACTAGAACGAAATCCATTCTTACCACAAGCTTTTAATAATATGGCCGTGATCTGTCATTACGTGCGACTATCTCCACTATAGAAAGAGGGAAAGAAAGATAAAATACGCTAGTAAATACTAGAGGATAGGCTTTCTACATATGTATCGTACAAAGCAACGATTTTTATTAGCTGTAGCAAAGAAAGAGACTTCATAAAAGCAAAAAAATGAAGAAATGGATATGCCTATAATACTATATTCTATGGATAGATAAAAGATCTAATTGATAGAGGAAGCGCCGTAAAGATCAATTAGTGAAATTTTTGGCCGATACAATAAGAAAAAACTGCTTACTTATGTCATGATTTGAGATATAAGTTAGGAATCAACTTATGTAATAGAGTTGATCCACTAAGGTATTGAGCAGCGGTGTAGCATCAGATCCCAAAGATAGTAAGTCCTTTCTTTCTTAGAGAGGAAAGTCTTTTTCAAAGATTCTATATGAAAATGAAACTGAGATAGTTACCTTTCAGAAAAA